TTTTTATTTTATTGAATTTAATAATTTTCAACTAGAATAGTAAATTAAATAAATAAAAAGTTTCTATTAAATAATTTTAGTAAAGAATTTTAATTTTTATAAAAATGAATAAAAAAAAAATTTTTTTATTAAATGTTTACTGAATATATAATAGATAATCATTTATTAGTATATCTTTATATTTAATAAATTATATTTATTTAAATATATGTATAAAAATCTAAATATATAATTATCTAATTAACAATAATTAAAATAACATAATCAATAATATTTAATTTATATAATAATATTTATATATAAATTATTTATTGATATTTATGAAAAAGTATTTATTATTATATTACTGAATCATAAGAAAAAAAAAAAAGAAATAGTTAACAATAATATTTAATTTATATAAAATAGTTATTTAAATATCTATTTACTTGGTAAATTCTGAAATAATTATAAAATAAATACTTTATTATTAATAAATAATTTTATTATAATTTTATTATTATATTTATATATATATAAATTATTTATATATATATATATGTATATATATATATATAATAAAATTTTAAATTAAATAAATTATTTATAATATTTATATACAATAAATTATTTATATATATATATATAATTATTGATTATATATATATAAATATTAATAAAAAGTTTCTTTTTTTTTAAATTATAAAAAAAAAAAAGAAACTATAATTATATTTTAGAAATATTTATTTAAAAATATTATATTATTAATAAATATATATTATTTATATATTAATATATAAATATATATATATTAATATATTTTTTATTAATATATAAATATTTATATATTACTTAATTTTTTAATTTAAATAATTTTTATATAATTTGTAATTTTTGATTTGTAATTATAAAATAATATATAAATAAAAATTTAGATTTAATTTTAAATTTTTATTTTAAAATTAATTGTTGTTAATTTTATTAAAATTATATTTATCCCCTACCCCTAAAATATAAATAAAGTTATAATGAAATTCATCACTTTAATTTCAAACAAGAGCCATATTACTATAATTATTTATTAATATGTAATAATATATTTATTTATTTTTTAAAATTAAATTTGAATAATTTTGTTATTTAGTTTATATAAATATTGATTTCTAAAATATAATTATAGAATTAATTTAATTTATGTAATTAAACATATTTTGTAATATTATAATTATTATAAAAGTGGAGTTTATAAAATTTAATTTTGGTTTAAAATTTATTTAATTTTTAATTTATATGTAAATTTTTGTATTAATAAAATTTATATTTAAAATAATAATTTTACAGTAATTAAATTTAAAAATTAATGAAAATTAGATTTAGTAATTAATTATAAAATAAAATAAATTTGTGCCAGCATTTGCGGTTATACAAATTATTTAAATAAATTTTATTAATATTGAATTTAATTATTTTATTTATATTAAATAAAAAGTTAATAAAGAAAGTGAAATTTTTTATTTTTAATAATTTAATTAAATAATAATTGAATTTTGAAATTTAATTTATAAACTAGGATTAGATACCCTATTATTTTAAATGTAAAATTAATATTAAGGGATTAATAGTTATGTTCTTTAAATTTAAAAAATTTGGCGGTATTTTAGTCTATTTAGAGGAATCTGTTCTGTAATTGATAATTCACGATAAATTTTACTTAATTTATTAATTAATATATCGTCGTTAGCAAAATATTTTTTAAGAATAATAATTTTTTATAAATTTAATTAAATTTTATTTCAGATCAAGATGTTGTTTATAATTATGAAGAAATGGATTACAATAAATTTATTTATTAAATGAATAATTTATATAAAGATAAATTTGAAGGTGGATTTAATAGTAATTTTTAATATATTTTAAAGATGATTTTAGCACTAAAATATGCACATATCGCCCGTCGCTCTTATTTATTAAATAAGATAAGTCGTAACAAAGTAGATGTACTGGAAAGTGTATCTAGAATGCAAATTAAAGCTTTTATAGTTTTTCATTTACATTGAAAAGAATCTTTTAAATTAGATAATTTGAAATTAGAATTTTATTAGTAATTTTATTATAAAATTATTTTTAATTAAAATATTATTAATTTATTAATATTTAAGTATATATAAGAAAAAATAATATATAATTATAGTTTATTAGTAATGAAAATGAATTAGTTTAATTAAAATAAAGAATTTTTTATTAAAAGTACCTTTTGTATCAGGGTTTATTTAATTAATAATTAAAATTTAATTATTCTCGAATTTAAAAGATTTAATTTATTATTTTTAATATTGTTGTATAAATAATTATATAATAATAAATTAGTAATGAAATGTTAATCGTTTTTAAATATATCTAGTTTTTTTAGAAAAAAATTTAATTTTATTATAAATTATTATTTAAATTTAAATTTAAATTTAAATATTTATTTATAAAAAAATTTTTAGGGATAAGCTTAAAAATTGAATTATATTAATAATTAAAAATTAATTAAATTTATGATTAGAAATTTCAATAATATGAATAATTTTATAATTTATATATAAAAATAATGATTTTTAAAAAAATTAATTTATAAATAAAAATATTTAATTTAATTAAAAAATTAAATTAATAATGATAAAATTAGTATATTTTTAATATATAATTAAATTTTAAAAAATTTAAAATTTAAAATAAGGAATTCGGCAATTTAATTGCTCGCCTGTTTATCAAAAACATGGTTTTTTGTTTATAATTTAAAATTTAATCTGCCCACTGATTAATTAAAGGGCCGCAGTATATTGACTGTGCAAAGGTAGCATAATCATTTGTTTCTTAATTGTTGACTTGTATGAATGATTGGACGAGGTAATTACTGTCTCATTTTTATTTAAAATAAAATTTTATTTTTAAGTTAAAAAGCTTAAATAAAATTTAAGGACGAGAAGACCCTATAGAGTTTAATTAATTTAGTAAAAATTTTTATTTTTGTATTTAAATTATTTTTATAAATATTAATTTAATTGGGGTGATTAAAAAATTTAATAAACTTTTTAAAATTTTATTCAAAAAATTTTGTTTAAATTTGATCCAGAATTTTTGATTATTTGATTAAATTACCTTAGGGATAACAGCGTTATTATTTTGGAAAGTTCATATTTATAAAATAGTTTGCGACCTCGATGTTGAATTAAGATAAATTTTTGGTGCAGTAATTAAAATTTTTAGTCTGTTCGACTATTAAATTCTTACATGATTTGAGTTCAAACCGGTGTGAGCCAGGTTGGTTTCTATCCTAAATTATATAAAATATTTTAGTACGAAAGGACCATATATTTAATTGAAAATTTAATTATGAATTACTTTGGCAGAATAGTGTAATGAATTTAGAATTCATAAATGTATTTATATAATACAGGTAATAATATTTTTTATTGATTTATTTATAATTTTTATTAATGCATTATTATTAATTATTTGTTTATTAGTAGGGGTAGCTTTTTTAACATTATTAGAGCGTAAAGTTTTAGGTTATATTCAAATTCGAAAAGGACCTAATAAAGTAGGATTTATAGGATTATTACAGCCTTTTAGTGATGCTATTAAATTATTTAGAAAAGAACAAACTTTTCCTATTTATTCTAATTATTTAATATATTATTTTAGACCAATTTTAAGTTTTATATTATCTATAATTGTTTGATTAGTTATACCTTATTATTTTATAATAATTAATTTTAATTTAGGTATTTTATTTATATTATGTTGTTTAAGAATGGGAGTATATGGTTTAATAATTGCTGGTTGGTCTTCTAATTCTATATATTCTTTATTAGGGGGATTGCGTTCTATCGCCCAAACTATTTCTTATGAAATTAGTTTAGCATTAATTTTATTAAGATTTATTTTATTAATATTAAGATTTAATTTTTTAAGTTTTCTTAAATATCAATATTTTAGTTGAATATTAATTATTTCTTTACCTTTAATATTAATATGACTAGCAACTATATTAGCAGAAACTAATCGTACACCATTTGATTTTGCAGAAGGAGAATCAGAATTAGTATCGGGATTTAATGTTGAATATAGAAGAGGAGGATTTGCATTAATTTTTTTAGCTGAATATTTAAGAATTTTATTTATAAGTATATTATTTGTAATAATTTTTATAGGAGGATATAGAATAAGATTAGTATTTTATATAAAAATATTATTTATATCATTTTTTTTTTTATGAGTTCGTGGAACTTTACCTCGTTTTCGTTATGATAAATTAATATATTTGGCTTGAAAATGTTATTTACCTTTTTCTATTAATATATTAATATTTTATATGGGGTTTAAGATTTTTTTAGAAATTTATTAAAAAAAAATAGTAAAATTAATAGAAGATTAAACTTCTTTTTTATGTTTTCAAAACATATACTTTAACAAGTTCATTAATTTAATTAGTTAAATTATCTCATCTATTAATTAATAAAGGATTAATTAAATAGTAAGAAAAATATAAAATAGTTAAAGTTTGTCCTGTAATAATATAGGGATCTTCAACAGGTTTAGCTCCAATTCATGTTAATAAAATTACTATACAAAGAAAAATTCAAAATAGGATTTGATTAATAGGATAGAATTGATTTCCTTGAAATTTAGATTTTATGAAAGGTAGAATAAATAAAATTGCAATAGATATAACTAAGGCAATTACTCCTCCTAATTTATTAGGAATAGATCGTAAAATTGCGTAAGCAAATAAAAAATATCATTCTGGTTGAATATGTTCAGGTGTTACTAAAGGATTAGCTGGGATAAAATTATCAGGATCACCTAATAAGTAAGGGTTTATTAAACATAGATTAATTAGTAAAAATAATATAATAATAAATCCAATAATATCTTTTAAAGAAAAATAAGGGTGAAAAGGAATTTTATCAAAATTTCTATTTGATCCAATTGGGTTATTAGATCCAGTTTGATGTAAAAATAATAAATGAATTATCACTAAAGCTGCAATAATGAAGGGTAATAAAAAATGAATAGTAAAAAATCGAGTAAGAGTTGCATTATCTACTGCAAATCCACCTCATACTCATTGTACTAATATAGTACCTAAATAAGGTACAGCAGATAATAAATTAGTAATTACTGTTGCTCCTCAAAAAGATATTTGGCCTCAGGGTAGAACATATCCTATAAAAGCTGTTCCTATAGTTACGAATAAAATTAATACCCCAATTATTCAAGTGTGAATTAAATAAAATGAATTATAATATATTCCTCGTCCAATATGAAAGTAGATACAAAAAAAGAAAAAAGAGGCTCCATTTGCATGAAGAATTCGTAGAATTCATCCATAATTTACATCACGACAAATGTGAATAACACTATTAAAAGCTAATTCAATATTAGCACAATAATGTATAGCTAAAAAAATACCTGAAAGAATTTGAATAATTAAGCATAATCCTAGTAATGAACCAAAATTTCATCATGTTGAAATATTTGAAGGTGTAGGTAAATCAATTAATGAATTATTTATAATTTTAATAAGAGGATGAGATTGACGGAAAGGTTTATTCATTAGTTTTTTTGACGAAGAGGGCCTAAATTTTTATTAGTAATTTTAATTACAGTAATTAATGTAAATAATAAGTAAATAATTCTAATTAATGTAATATTTTTTGAATTTAAGTTATATAATTTATTTAAATTAAAACTAATATTTATTTCATTATTTATATTAATTAAATTAAAATAAGAAGGATCTAAAAAAATTAATATTATAATAAAAATTATTAATATAGAAATATTTAAAAAAAAAAATGATCTTGAAAATTGATATTTTTCGTTTGAAGCTAATCTTGTTATATAAATAAATAAAATTATTATTCCACCAATTATAATAATAAATAAAATATATGAAAATCAGAATATATTATTGATAAAACCTGTAATTAAACTAATTAATAAAGTTTGAATAATTAATAAAAATCCTATAATTAAAGGATGTTTTATTTTTACAATATTAATAGTAATTAAAATTCTTATTATTAAAATTAGATAAAGAATATCAGAAAATAGTTTAATAAAAATAATAATTTTGGAGATTATTGATAATATATGTATATTTTTTCTGAAGTTTTTAAATAATTTTATTATTTTTAATTTACAAAATTAATGTTTTATTTTAAACTATAAAAACTTATGTTAATATTTTATATAATTATTTTATATTTAAGAGGTTTAATAATTTTTTGTTTAAATTTTAAACATTTTTTAATTACTTTATTAAGTTTAGAATATTTAGTAATTAGTTTATTTATATTTATAATATATTTTTTAGGTAAATATGGATTTGAAATATATTTTTCAATAATTTTTATTACTTTTTGTGTTTGTGAGGGAAGATTGGGTTTAGCAATTTTAGTTAGATTAATTCGTACCCATGGAAATGATTATTTTAAAAGTTTTAATTTTTTATCATGTTAAAGTTTTTATTTATAAATTTATTTATAATATTTATATTAAAAAATAAAATATTTTATTATAGAAATTTAATTTTTATAATATTATTTATATTTCAATTTTTTTGAACTAATCAAATATTTATTAGAATTTCTTATTTTTTTGGAGTTGATATTTTGTCATTTTTTTTAATTATTTTATCTCTTTGAATTACAAGATTAATAATTTTATCAAGAGAAAATATTTTTTATTTAAATAATAAAGCATTATTTTTTATATTTAATTTGTTAATATTATTATGGTTATTAATTTTATCTTTTTTAAGTTTATCTTTATTAGGATTTTATATTTTTTTTGAAAGAAGATTAATTCCTACTTTATTTTTAATTTTAGGATGAGGTTATCAACCAGAACGTTTACAAGCAGGAATTTATTTATTATTTTATACTTTATTTTTATCTTTACCAATATTTATTAGAATTATTTATTTATATAAAGATACAAGTTTATTATTTATAAATTTTAAAGAAACTTTTTATTTAAATAATTTATTTTATTTGTCGATAATTTTAGCTTTTTTAGTAAAAATTCCTATATTTTTAGTTCATTTATGACTACCAAAAGCTCATGTTGAGGCTCCAATTTCTGGTTCTATAATTTTAGCAGGAATTATATTAAAATTAGGAGGATACGGGATTATCCGTGTAATAGAATTAATAATAAAAAAAGGTTTAATTTTAAATTTTCTTTGAATAGTAATTAGATTGATTGGAGGAATTTATATTTCTATAGTATGTTTAACTCAAGTAGATTTAAAATCTTTAATTGCTTATTCTTCAGTAGTTCATATAGGAATAATATTAATTGGTTTATTAACTCTTAATTATTGAGGAATGTTAGGGGGATTAAAATTAATAATTGGACATGGTTTATGTTCTTCAGGTTTATTTTGTTTGGCTAATATAGTTTATGAACGAAGAGGGAGACGAAGTTTATTATTAAATAAAGGATTATTAAATTTAATACCAAATTTATGTTTATGATGATTTTTATTAAGAATTTCTAATATAGCTTCTCCTATTTCATTAAATTTGTTAGGTGAAATTAGTTTATTAAATAGAATTTTAAGATGAAATTATAAAGTAATAATTTTATTAATATTTATATCTTTTTTTAGAGCAATTTATACTTTATATTTATATTCTTATAGTCAACATGGAAAGTTTTATTCTGGGTTATTTAGTTATTTTAATGGTTATAGACGTGAGTATCTTTTATTATTTTTACATTGATTTCCATTAAATATTTTATTTTTAAAGGGTAATTTAATAGTTTGATTTTAATTTAAATAGTTTAATTAAAATATTGATTTGTGGAATCAAAGATATAGTAATTATTTTAAATAATAAATTTATTTAAATTAAATTTTGTAATTTTTTTATTTATATCTTTAATTTTATTTATTATTGGGTTATATTTTTTATATAATGGAATAATTTATTTTTTAGAGTGAGAATTTTTATCTTTAAATAGAAATTCTATTGTTTATGTATTTTTATTTGATTGGATAAGTTTATTATTTATAAGATTTGTTTTTTATATTTCATCAATAGTTATTTATTATAGAAATGATTATATAGCAAGAGATATATTTAAGGAGCGATTTTTATATATAGTAATTTTATTTGTTGTTTCTATAATATTAATAATTGTGAGTCCTAATTTAATTTCTATTTTAGTAGGATGAGATGGTTTAGGATTAGTTTCTTATTGTTTAGTTATTTATTATCAAAATGAAAAATCTTTTAATGCTGGTATATTAACAGTTTTATCTAATCGAATTGGTGATGTTTGTTTATTAATTGGAATTGGATGAATATTAAATTATGGGGGATGAAATTTTTATATTTATATAGATTATTTTATAAATATTTATGAAAGAAATTTTATTTTATTTATAGTTTTAATTGCAGGGATAACAAAAAGAGCACAAATTCCTTTTTCTGCATGATTACCTGCAGCAATAGCTGCTCCTACACCAGTTTCTGCTTTAGTTCATTCGTCAACTTTAGTTACAGCTGGGGTTTATTTATTAATTCGGTTTTATACTTTAATAAATAATACAGTTTTTTTTAATATTTTATTATTAATTGGTTGTTTAACTATATTTATATCAGGAATTGGCGCTAATTATGAATTTGATTTAAAAAAAATTATTGCTTTGTCTACTTTAAGACAATTAGGTTTAATAATAAGTATTTTAAGAATAGGTTATATAAAATTATCTTTTTTTCATTTATTAACTCATGCTTTATTTAAGGCTTTATTATTTATATGTGCTGGAATAATTATTCATTGTTTAGGAGATGTTCAAGATATTCGTTATATAGGAAAATTAGTTAATTTTATACCTATTACTTTAATTTGTATAAATATTTCTAATATAGCTTTATGTGGTTTACCTTTTTTAGCAGGGTTTTATTCTAAAGATTTAATTTTAGAAATAATATCTTTAAGAAATGTAAATTTTTTAATTTATTTATTATTTTATATTTCTACAGGGTTAACTGTAAGTTATAGAGTTCGTTTAGTTTATTATTCAATAATAAATAAATTTAATTATTATAGTTTATTTTGTATTAATGAAAATAGTAAATTTATATTATTAGGAATAATAGGATTAGTTTTTATAGCTATTTTTGGAGGAAGAATACTTATGTGATTTATATTTTCATGGGAAAGTTTAATTTTATTAACATTTATTATAAAAATAATAGTAATTATTGTTATTATTTTAGGTGTGTGATTAGGTTATGAATTATCTATTATTAAAATAAATAATTTATTATTTAGTATAAATCAAAAAAAAATAGTAAATTTTTTAGGAACTATATGATTTATACCTATTATTTTTAGTTATGGTCTTTCAAAAAATTTTTTAGAAGAAAGTGATAAATTAAATAAATTATTTGATCAAGGATGAAGAGAATTATTAGGAGTTCAAGGTTTATATAATTATTTAAATAAAAATAGAAATTTATTATCTTTAATTCAAATTAATGATTTAAAGTTAATTTTTTTATTTTTTATAATATTTATATTATTTATATATTTAATTTTTTATTCATATAGCTTATAATTAGAGTTTAATATTGAAGATATTAAGGAAAATAAATTTATTTTATGAATATTTATAAATAAAAATTAATTATTTTTACAATGAAAATGTAATGTTTTTTTTAAACTATATAAATTAAAGATATTAATAGAATTACACTACTATAAAAAAAGTTAGCAGCTTTTTTTAAAATTTTATATCTTAATTAAAAAAAATTTAATTGGAATTAATTTCAATTTTATCATTAACAATGATATACCTCTTTTTGGTTTCAATTAAAGTAAGGATATTTAAATCTAATTTTAGGTCGAAACTAAATGTAAAATTTTTTACTTCAATACTAAAGATAAATTGTTTAAACAATTTCTTTTAGATGCAACCTAAATATTAAAAATTAACTATTATCCTTTTTATTTATTAGTTCAATCTAATGCACCTTGATTTCATTCATGGTAAATTCCTAAAAGAAGGATAAGTATAAAAAATAAATTAATTCAAACTCAATTATTTAAAATAGTAAAATTAAAAACTATAATTAATGGAAAAATTAATGTAATTTCTACATCAAAAATTAAAAAAATTATAGCAATAAGGAAAAAATGTATAGAAAAAGGAATACGAGCAGAATTTATTGGATCAAATCCACATTCAAAAGGAGAATTCTTTTCTCGATCTATAAAAGTTTTTTTAGAAATAATAGAACAAATAATTATTATAATTAAAGAAATAATTGTAAAAATTATAATTATAATTATATTAATAAATATTATTTATACTAAAATTTTTAGACTTTTTGATTGGAAATCAAATATACTTATTATAATATATAAATAATTATTTATCTTCCTCATCAATAAATAGAAATATAAAGAAAAAGTCAAACTACATCAACAAAATGTCAGTATCAAGCAGAAGCTTCAAATCCAAAATGATGATTACTAGAGAAATGAGAAGAAATTTGACGTAATAGGCAAACGATTAAAAAAGTTGTTCCAATAATTACATGAAGACCATGGAAACCTGTAGCTATAAAAAAAGTTGAACCATAAACAGCATCTCTAATAGTAAAAGAAGCTTCATAATATTCATAAGCTTGAAGTATTGTGAAATAAATTCCTAAAATTACTGTAAAAAAAAGACTTTGAATAGCTTGACTATAATTATTTTCTAAAATTCTGTGGTGAGCTCAAGTAACTGTTAAACCTGATGATAATAAAATTACAGTATTTAATAAAGGAATTTGTATAGGATTAAAAGGATTAATTCCTTTTGGAGGTCATATTCTACCAATTTCAATATTAGGAGATAAACTTCTATGGAAAAAAGCTCAAAAGAAACTTACAAAAAAAAATACTTCTGAAATAATAAATAAAATTATTCCATAACGTATTCCATTAATTACAGGTATTGTATGTAACCCTTGATAAGTTCTTTCTCGGGTAATATCACGTCATCATTGAATTATAGTTAAAATTAAAATTAAATTTCCTAAAAATAATAAAGAATTATTAAATTGATGAAATCATATAATTATTCCTGAAACTGTAATTAAAGCTCCTAAAGCTCCTGTTAAAGGTCATGGGCTATAATCTACTAAATGAAAAGGATGATTATGTTTTATAGACATTAAACTTCACTAGAATAAAGAGTTGAAAGAACAGAAAATACATAGGCTTGAATAATTGATACAGCAAATTCAAGTATTAATAATAAAATTTGTGTTAATAATAATAAAGAAATCATAATCGGTATAAGTGATGATCCTGTATTACCTAATAATGTTAATAAAAGATGACCTGCAATTATATTTGCTGCTAATCGAATTGCTAAAGTTCCTGGACGAATAATATTACTAATAGTTTCAATACATACTATAAAAGGTATTAGAACAGAGGGAGTTCCTTGTGGAACTAAATGAGTAAATATATGATTAGTGTTATTAATTCATCCATAAATTATAAATGAAATTCATAAAGGTAAAGCTAAAGTTAAAGTAAAATTTATATGACTAGAACTAGTAAAAATATAAGGGAATAATCCTAATAAATTATTAAATATAATAAATAAAAATAATCTTGTAAAAATTATTGAAATTTTATAATTTTTAATTCCTAATAAAGTTTTAAATTCTTGATTTAATTTTATTAAAATATTAGTTCAAATAAAATATAATCGATTTGGTAAAATTCAAAATAATGTTGGTATAATAATTAAACCTAGAATTGAACTGAATCAATTTAAAGATCAATTTAAAATTGTTGTTGAAGGATCAAAAACAGAAAATAAATTAGTTATCATTTTCAAATATTTTTATATAAAGGTAAAGATTTAAGATTTATTGATTTAAAATTAATTTTTAATAAATAATAATTTTTTGTTATAAATAATAAATATAATATAATAAAGATGATATATAAAATTAATCAATTTATAGGAGCTATTTGAGGAATAAAAGAATATTTTTATAAAAATAATTTTAATATGACATATTAATGTTATAATTTAACTAATTCTTTCATTAGAAGTAAATGTTAAATTACTATAAATTGGTTTAAGAGACCATTACTTACTTTCAGCCATCTAATGAAAGATTTTTTAATCAATTAAGAAAATTTTTTAAAGATGTACTTTCAATAACAATAGGTATAAAACTATGGTTTGCCCCACAAATTTCTGAACATTGACCAAAAAATAAACCAGGTTGATTTATAAAAAAATTTGTTTGATTTAATCGACCTGGGGTTGCATCAATTTTAACTCCTAAAGATGGGATTGTTCATGAATGAATAACATCTGTTGCTGTTGCTAATAATCGAATTTGTGCTATAAATGGTAAAACAACATTGTTATCAACATCTAATAATCGAAAAGAAGTATTAGTTAAATTATTAACTTGAACTATATAAGAATCAAAACTATTTTTTAAAAAATCTGTATATTCATAACTTCAATATCATTGATGACCAATAGATTTTAAAGTAATTAAAGGATTATTTAATTCATCTATTAAATATAATAAACGTAAAGAAGGTAAAGCAATAAAAATTAATGTAATAGCAGGAAGAATTGTTCAAATTAATTCAATTAATTGTCCTTCCAATAAAAATCGATTAATATATTTATTAAAATATAAAGAGGATATTAAATAACTTACTAAAATAGTAATTATAATTAAAATTAATAATGTATGATCATGGAAAAAAATTAATTGTTCTATTAATGGAGATTGAGCATCTAATAATAAATAATTATTTCAAGTATTCATATTCTAAAAAAAGAATATTCTTTATATATGAAGCTTAAATTCATTGCACTAATCTGCCATTTTAGAAATTATTAATTAAAGGAAGTTCATCATAGGAATGTTCTATAGGAGGATATTTTTGTATTCATTCAATAGAAGAAGGAAAATTTATACCAAAAATAGGTGAACGATTAGAAATTAATCTTTCTCATATAATATAAACAAAGAAAATAATTCTAACAAGAGAAATTGTTGATCCAATTGATGAAACAATATTTCAATTTATATAAGCATCTGGATAATCAGAATATCGTCGGGGTATACCACTTAATCCTAAAAAATGTTGAGGAAAAAAAGTTATATTAACTCCAATAAATATTACAAAAAATTGAATTTTTAATCATTTATTATAAAAAGTTGTTCCTGTAAATAAAGGTCATCAATGAATAAATCCTGCTATAATAGCAAATACAGCTCCTATAGAAAGAACATAATGAAAATGAGCTACTACATAATATGTATCATGAAGAATAATATCAATAGAAGAATTAGCTAAAATTACACCTGTTAATCCTCCTACAGTAAATAAAAAAACAAATCCTAGAGCTCAAAGTAATGAAGGGCTATAACTTAATTGAGCTCCATGAAGAGTTGCTAATCATCTAAAAATTTTAATTCCCGTAGGAACAGCAATAATTATAGTTGCTGATGTAAAATAAGCTCGAGTATCAACATCTATACCTACTGTAAATATATGATGTGCTCATACTACAAATCCTAATAAACCAATAGCTAATATTGCATAAATTATTCCTAAAGCTCCAAAAGTTTCTTTTTTACCTCTTTCTTGGCTAATAATATGAGAAATTATTCCAAATCCAGGAAGAATTAAAATATACACTTCTGGATGACCAAAGAATCAAAATAAATGTTGATAAAGAATAGGGTCTCCTCCCCCAGCTGGATCAAAAAAGGAAGTATTTAAATTACGATCAGTTAAAAGTATGGTAATAGCTCCTGCTAAAACTGGAAGAGATAAAAGAAGTAAAAGTGCTGTAATAGCAACAGATCAAACAAATAAAGGAACACGATCTAAAGTTAAATTTTCTGAACGTATATTTAAAACTGTAGTAATAAAATTAATAGCTCCTAAAATTGAAGATACACCTGCTAAATGTAAGCTAAAAATTGTTAAATCAACTGAAGCTCCAGCATGAGCGATATTAGCAGATAAAGGAGGGTAAACGGTTCAACCTGTTCCTGCTCCTCTTTCAGCTAAGCTACTTCTTAATAAAAGAGTTAAGGAAGGTGGTAATAATCAAAAACTTATATTATTTATACGTGGGAAAGCTATATCAGGGGCTCCTAATATTAAAGGAACTAATCAATTTCCAAATCCACCAATTATAATAGGTATAACTATAAAAAAAATTATAATAAAAGCATGAGCTGTAACAATAACATTATAAATTTGATCATCACCAATTAAAGAACCAGGTTGACCTAATTCAGCTCGAATTAATAAACTTAAAGAAGTTCCTAGTATTCCTGATCAAGCACCAAAAATAAAATATAATGTACCAATATCTTTATGGTTTGTTGAAAAAAGTCATTTATTCGGTGAAATGACTGATAAAAGGTAATAAACTGTAAATTTATTTATGAGAAATTTTCTCTTTCACCAAAAAAGTTTTATAGTCTATAAAATAAGATTTTAAATTGCAAATTTAAAGAAGCAAAAAGCTAAGACTTAAAGATTAATTTCTTTATACTTAACTTTGAAGGCTAAAAGTTTATTTAACTTAAAGTCTTTTAATAAATAAAATATAATAATGTAAATAAAGGTAAACTTAATAAAGAAATTATTCTTATTCTAATAAGAAAATAGTTTATTTTAAAATTAATATTAATAAATCATTTTTGTTCTATATTTAATAAAAGAAAAGAATTTAAAGCTAAACGTAAATAAAAAAATAAATTAATTAATGTTAATATAGATATAATTGTGAGTAAAAAAAAATAATTATTTAAAATTAAATTATTAATAATTATTCATTTTGGAAAAAATCCTAAAAAAGGAGGTAAACCTCCTAATGAAAGAAAATTTATAAATAATAAAAATTTATTTATTAAATTAAAATTTATTATTAAATAAATTTGATTAATAAAAAATAAATTAAAATTTATAAAAATTGAAATTATTAAAATTGTTAATAAAGAATAAATTAAAAAATAAATTTTTCATAAATTATTATTTATAATTAAAGATCTAATTATTCAGCCAATATGATTAATAGAAGAAAAAGCTATAATTTTTCGTAAATTTGTCTGATTTAATCCGCCGAGTCTACCAATTAAGGTTCTAAAAATTGCAATAAATTGTATATAAATTTCATTTCTAAGATAAGAAATTAAAATTATTGGAGCAATTTTTTGTCATGTTAATAAAATTAAATTTATTAATCATGTTAAATTTTCTGCGACTGACGGAAATCAAAAATGAAAAGGAGCAGCTCCTAATTTTAAAAATAATGATGATAGTATAAGTATTTTTATAGAATTATTTATATTTAAAGAAAAATAATTTAAATATATCAAAAATGAAAAAATAATAAAAAAAACTAAAGTTGATGAAGCAAATGCTTGTGTAAGAAAATATTTAAGCGAAGCTTCTGTGGAAAAAATATTTTTTGTATTACTTATTAAAGGAATAAATGACAATAAATTAATTTCTAATCCTATTCATGCCCCTAATCATGAATTAGACGAAATTGTAAAAATTGTTCTTCCCATAAGTATACAAAAAAATAAAAATTTATTAGGAATAAAAAAAATTAAAAAGAAAAGGACTAAAACCTTTATAAGTAGGGTATGAACCTATTAGCTTATTTAGCTTACCTTTTTTACATTTGAGTATAAGATGTATAAAAACTTTTGAAGTTTTAGGAAATAGTTTAATTCTATTAAATGTAATAATGAAGGTACAAATGTACATGATTTACCCTATCAAGATAATCCTTTCGAAAATCAGGCACTTCATT